ATTTGATTGATTACAATCCTGTATATTCCACTTACTAGAGAGGTTCCCAGGGAATTCATTAGAGGAATATTTCCAATAAATACGGTTTGTTCTTGCATATCTCTACCGGTTTTCCAAATTAATCCCGCGGATACATATAATTCAGAAGAGTATGTGAGTGATTCATACACAGCATCTCTTTCTTTTATCAAGGGCTCTGCCAATTGATATGTTGCCACAAATAATTGAAATTCAATTTCTTGATCTGTATCTTCAATTTTTGGAAACTTATGAAGTTCTTCCATCAAGCCTTGATCAATGAACCTACAAAATCCGTCAAATTGTATCTGACTAAACCCTGGTATTGTATACATTCCCTCATTTCCATCCCGGAACATCTTAAGTTTTCCGTTTATCGAAAAAATCCAACTATTGGCTCACTCTTCGTTGAACCATATAGATTGATCTAGCAACGATGGAATGTATATTTTGCTCATTTGAACAACATGAAATTTTATCCAACCCCATATACATATATATATGTACTAAATACGTATGAACGGAGGAATAAAAAAAAATGTGACTCAAATTCGAATTTGCGACAGATACAAATGGAAATGAATTGATAAAACATTCCTGGAAACAAAATTCTGCCACTTAGACTTATGGAGTCTTGTATAGAATATCAAAATAGATCCAATTTCTACCTTATGATATTACGATCAGATTGGGTACCATAAATGGATTCGGAATTGAATCTGTTCTCTATGAGTGAGATAAAGACAGAATAATCAGGAACCATCTAGAGTTGACTTTGATTTTAGCACTTAATTTATTTCATCGATTCCGTTGTTCAAAAAATGATTCGCAGAGAGAAAAGATATTTCTACCCATTTGTTAATTAGTAGAATACGATTGAAGTGCGTAAGAGAAGTCATATTTATTAAGTACATGCAGATATAACTATCTAGCTATCCGTATATCCCATCTTTTATCGAAGTTCCCTTGAGGCAACATAGGTCGTGCTATATCCAAATTTCGATTTTATATTCAATATATTCAATGAAAAATGCAAGCACGACGATTTCCTAATAGGAATAATAAGATACCTGACTAGGTATCCGTGTAAGAATTTCTGTTCTGGGGTTTACATATACACATAATTGTTGTTATAATTGAAATTGAAAAGGATTAATTATGGAAAAGAATTGAGACTGATTAGTCGTATATCAATTTGATCTCCTTATGTCATTAAGGAAACCAATTTGGAGATCAAAATCCAAGAACCATTCATGAATTCACAGTCATTAATGCTTCCAATTTGCTCTGAATTTTGGATTCTGTGACTGAAAATCCATTTTTCTCTTTCAATAGAAAAAAAGGGGAAAGCTTTTATTTAGGTGTTGTGTGTTTTGAAATACAATCAATCTAAGAAAACAACAGGACCCAATCAAAAAAAAGAAATGGTTCAGCAATTCCCCAGAATATTTCCATCTATATCTATTTTGTATCGTTTTGGCGGCATGGCCGAGTGGTAAGGCGGGGGACTGCAAATCCTTTCTCCCCAGTTCAAATCCGGGTGTCGCCTGATTAACAAAAGACTCGGAATTTCTTACCCTACTAAACTAATAGAACTCACAAAATTCTTGCCTGGCAGAAGCAGAGGTAAGGGGCAGGGACTGTCGATACCCAATTTTAAGAATCGGGGGGTTGACTTTCAATTATTTCTTCAAAAATCGGGGTGTGACCCAAACCTGTACCATACCAATATGAATTACCAATATAAATAAAGAAATACTCACTTAATTACGGATTCCTGATGCGTTCAGGCCATTGATTTGATTTATCAATCGAATCAAATCCATAGTAAGATTCAATTGTGAGATTCAGAACTACGAAAGTCAGGGACCGTAAATCCGTGTATCCAAAGGAAGGTTCCTAAGAGACTGTAAATCCTTGCTCCTAGGATCCAAGAAGGGGTTATAGGAAGGACTATAAATACTTCCTAATTACCTTACCTTACTAGTGTTTACTGACTGAGTCTTGAAGTAGATTGGGTAGGCTGGTGGGGAATCCAATTAGGAGTTGTGGAAAGAACTGAAGATACTTTGTATCCATACAAACTCATGAGAGTCTCTGAGTGCTCAGGTTTTCAATTAATATTGTATGGGTGATTGGCTTTTATAGAATAAAAGTGGAAAAAAGTGCTTTCGTTGGGGTAACCCCGCCAAGAATGTAATAGGGTGTCTTCCAATTGTTTCACATTTCACAGAAGTAGAGACAGTAAGGCTTAGATGGGAAATTAGGAGTATGTGATAGATAGTTATATATCTTGATGGTATATTTTTTTTTTCTGCTTTTTGTTTATGAAAGGCAACAATAGGTCTTACTATTCCTACATATTCCATTAGTCACATTCCCTTGAGACTTCCAAGGGGCAACTGTGTATCTTGCTTGTACTTAGTGCTTTCCGATTCCACCAGAAATCATATAGGGACTTGTTACGGGTGTATTCATTGGA